TCTAGAAATAGAAACAACTTCAGAAACGAGGGGGACTAAACAGGAACAAGAGGGATTCACCCAGTTAAAAATATTTAAAGAAAAAAAAGATTTCCACCATCGATTAAAATTACTAAAAAGATTAATATGTAAAATACATAGACTAAGATATAGGAAGAGATTCGACCACCCCCTAGGTATTTAAAACTTTCTGCTACTAAAAAACTCGCAATACCAAATCCATTAGGAATTCCATCTATTATTCGTCTATCAAAAAAATGAACTACTTCAGCAAAAAATCTTATACCTTGAATTAAGAAGGCTCTATAGAAGAAATCAAAATAACCACGATTATACACCCATGCATAGATGCTATATTTAATTTTTTCATCAACCAATTTAAGTTTATTAGAAATACTTTTAACAAATGAATTAAATAAATAGAAATTCGCTAAAGATGAATAAACTGGTTTATAGAAAAATGAAGCTATCAGGATTCCGAAAAAAGCTATACTGACTGAAAAAGTTGCATTTGTTAGAAATTCATACCAATCCCAACCAGTAACTATTTTGTGCTTTTGCGGTAAAAGGTTTATAGACGGAGTTAACACTCTGGATAAAATATCGATCGGCAGTCCTTTTGGATTGAAGAAAGGAATTCCTATGAGTCCAATAAAGAACGTAAATAAACTTAATAGAAGCATAGGAAACAGCATATTATTGTCCGACTCGTGAGGATAGTAAAAAGTGTTCTTAGTACGGAAATTTGGAATAGTAAAAAACGGTACCGTCATACTTCTTACATTACTATTAATTCTATTTTTTTCTTTGAAAAAAAAAGGAATCCTTTTCTCATTATTCCTTATTAATAAAAGTAGCAAAGAAAAATTGTTTTTAACCCCCTTTTTGCCTTCCATACCCCATAAAGAAATTGAATAGACCGATCTTTTTTTTTTTCCACTGTAAGTTTGAAAATAAACATTTAAATGTCCCTCAAAAGTAAGTAAATAGATCCGAAACATATAAAATACGGTTAATGCCGCAGTGGAATAGGCAATTATTGCAAAAATTGGTGAATACAACCAACTATCAACAAGAATTTCATCTTTGGACCAAAAACACCCAAGAGGCGGAATACCACAAAGAGAAAGTGTACCCACTAAAAAAAAAGTTTTGGTCATAGGTACCTGTTTTCTTAAGCCTCCCATAAGAATCAGACTTTGGCTTTTATCTGGAGAATAACCAACAATCGTTTCCATTGAATGAATAATAGATCCGGAGCCTAAAAACAACAAAGCTTTGGAATAAGCATGAGTAATTAAATGAAACAAAGCAGTTCGATAAGACCCCATACCGAGAGCGAACATCATATATCCCAATTGAGACATTGTAGAATAAGCTAAACCTCTCTTAATATCTTTTTGAGCAAGAGCGAAAGTGCTCCCTAAAAATAATGTTATTATACCTATCAAAGCTATTAGATTCATTATGTAAGGTAAAACTATTAAAAGCGGGAAAAGTCGGGCGATAAGAAAAATCCCGGCCGCTACCATAGTAGCGGCATGGATAAGAGCTGAAATAGGAGTAGGCCCTTCCATAGCATCAGGTAACCATACATGAAGGGGAAATTGGGCAGATTTGGCAATTGCGCCAGCAAATAATAAAAAGGCACACAAACTAGCAAATAAAAAATTAACTTCATTATCATAAACCAAGTTATTTACTATTTCAAACAAATCCCGAAATTCTAAACTACCCGTTATCCAATAAAGGCCTAAAATTCCTAATAATAAACCAAAATCTCCAACGCGATTCGTCACAAAAGCTTTTTGACAAGCATTGGCTGCAGTAGGTCGAGTGAACCAAAAACCTATTAATAGATAAGAACACATTCCAACCAATTCCCAAAAAAAATAAATTTGTATAAGATTAGAACTGGTAACCAATCCTAACATTGACGTATTGAAAAAAATCATATAAGCAAAAAACCTCAAATATCCCTCATCATGAGACATATAATTGTCACTATAAATAAGAACCATAATTGCAACAGTAGTGATTAATATTAACATAATAGAAGTAAGGGGGTCTACTAAATAGCCAAATTCTAAAGAAAAGTCATTATTGATAGTCCAAGACCATATAGATAGATAGATAGAACTATTATTTTTTTCTTGAATAACCAGATATATTGAAAAACTCATAACTATACTTAATATTAAAATACTAATAAACACCCACATACGACGAAGATCTTTTGTTGCTGTAGGAAAAAGTAAAAGTCCTACTCCTATTACTATAGGAACTGGAAGTAGAATAAAGGGTATAATCTGTGAATATTGATATGTATATTCCATAAAAATAAATAAAATATTTATATCGTAAAAAATTTTTTATGATTTACCAGTTCTTAGATTTTTTGAAATGAAAAAGGGTCGGTTAATAAAAAAAAGAAAATATAGAATTTTATAAACTTAATGACTTGAAATAGTTTGAAATTTTTTGATATATTTCAAATCAAGCGATTTAAATTGTTGAAATGATATTAACAAATTACTCTTTTAAAAAACAAGAAAGATAGTACTTTTAGTAAAATTTGATTAAAAAAAGTAAAATGGAAATTTTCATCTTAACTTAATTATTTGTGCATATTATTAGAAAAATTTCTATATAGATAGAGCAAAGAGGAAAAATTAGACCAAAACAAGTATTTCAGAGTAATCATAAAAAAACTAGAATTTTTTTTTGTTTCGAGTATTAGCATTCTATTTACGAAATTTAGATTTTCTTCATTGTTTTAGTAAAGGGTCTATCACCTATAAAAGAACAACATAACTGTAGAATGAATCTTTCAAAATATTGGGTTTTGAACAATAGCTACTAAATGTCTTTGACATCCAACTATTAAATAGTTTTTCTTTTTTTTTTTTAATGGCAGTTCCCAAAAAACGTATTTCTAGCTCAAAAAAACGTATTCGTAAAAATCTTTGGAAAAAGAAAGGGTATTTGACAGCAATGAAAGCTTTTTCATTAGGTAAATCTCTTTCTACAAGTAATTCAAAAAGTTTTTTTTATGCAACAAATAAATAATAAAAGATTGCAAAAGTTTTAGTTGCTTTGATTCGAAAAGTAGTCAGTCTAATTTATTTCTAATTTTTTGTTTTGACCCGCCGAATAGCAATGAAAAATTGAATTTTTTTCGCTTTTTAATTAAAAAAGGTTTGTGTGTGCTAAAATTAACGTATAATACTATACTTTGGTTTTATTTGAAAAAAAAAAAAAATAAACCCAAGAAGAAGATTTAACCTTTATTTTGAGTCTAGTATGCGTTATCGTTTTTATGATGGGGAAAAAAAGAATCCCCATCAATTTGCTACTAAAAGGTTTTCACTTTTGTTGTGCCCATTTTATAGAGTAACTATTCTATTTAGTATATTAACTGTATAAGAAGTCTATTTCTTAAACTAATTAAATTAGAGAAGAACAGATAGAAAATTTGTATTCATTATTCTATTAGATTGTTTAAACTAATTAATTTAAATGTGTTTTATGACTTTCTAAATAGTTATTTATTTAAGTAACTATCACGAAACAGACCCGAATTTTTAAATTAACCTAATTAAAAAAAAAAAAAAAAGAAAAACTTTTTGCTTTTTTAAATGATTATATAAAAAACAAGCCTATTTTAAATCTTATGGTTCCACTTAAGGATAAAGAAATAAATATACAAAGATATATTCCATTGAAGTGATTACTTCAATATTGACAATTGAACATAAAAAGGTTATTATGATTTCGAACAAGCCGCTATGGTGAAATCGGTAGACACGCTGCTCTTAGGAAGCAGTGCTAGAGCATCTCGGTTCGAGTCCGAGTGGCGGCAGGGCATCTTCTAAAAGAGTCAACCTTATATTATACTGACTTCAATTCCCAAACTCAATTTAATTATCCTATAATTGATATTGAAATCCGAACCACTTTTTTATTATCAAATTTTTATGATATTTTATACTTTAGAGCATATATTTACCCATATATCCTTTTCATTAGCTTCAATTGTAATTACAATTCATTTGTTAACCTTATTCGCAGATGAAATTGTAAGACTATACGATTCATCGGAAAAGGGGATAATGGCTACTTTTTCGTGTATAACAGGATTATTAGTTACTCGTTGGATTTATTTGAAACATTTACCATTAACTAATTTATATGAATCCTTACTCTTTCTTTCATGGAGTTTCTCCAGTATTCATATGATTCCGTATTTCAAAAAAATTAAAACCTATTTAAACTTAACCGCAATAACCACGTTAAGTGCTATTTTTACCCAGGGTTTTGCTACTTCAGGTCTTTTAACTGAACTGAACGAACCTAAAATTTTAGTACCTGCTCTCCAATCCCATTGGTTAATCATGCACGTAAGTATGATGGTATTGAGTTATGCAGCTCTTTTATGCGGCTCATTAGTATCACTAGCTCTTCTAGTAATTACATTTCAAAATTTCCTAAGATATTTTACTAAACGCAAAAATTTAGTAACTGAAATATTTTTGCTGGGCATGATTGATTACATAATCGAAAAAGATAATCCTTTAATAAAAACTTATTGTATTTTTTCTAGGAATTATTACAGGTTTCGAGTGATTCAACAATTGGATTTTTGGAGTTATCGTATAATTAGTATAGGTTTTTTTTTTTTAACAATGGGTATTCTTTCGGGAGCAGTATGGGCTAATGAAGCCTGGGGATCCTATTGGAATTGGGATCCAAAGGAGACTTGGGCTTTTATTACTTGGACCATATTTGCTATTTATTTACATATTCGAACCAATAAAATTTTGGAAAGTGTAAATTCCGCAATTATGGCCTCGCTCGGCTTTCTTATAATTTGGATATGCTATTTTGGGGTTAATTTATTAGGAATAGGGTTACATAGTTATGGTTCATTTCCAATTAATATATAATTGAATTGAAAAAAAGACTTGAAAAATCCAAAATAAACATATGAATAGGACAGTATAAGTGTATATACGAAAACTTCGTGTAATCCATCGAGAACCTTTTGAAGTGAATAAGAGAAATGAAAAAAAAATCAAAGCAAAAGGTTCTCGATGGATTACATACCTGGTTAGAATCTAATTCTAATTTTTTTTACTAAAACTCAGAGAAAATAAAGTACTTAGTTTTCATTGTTCAACAAGCAATTTCAAAAATGAAAATATTTTTTTAGTTTACTCACAAAAACTATGAATAAAAAAAATTAGATAGAAGAGTTTCAACTTTATCAACTGATAGTGAGAAAACGAAATCTGGATAAATACCAATAGATATTATGGGTAAAAGAATAGAAATCAAAAGAAACAACTCTCGTGGCCCAGAATCAACAAAATAAGAGTTTGGGGCATTAGAAAGCTTGTATCCATAGAACATTTGGCGTAACATAGATAATGAATAAATAGGCGTTAATATTATTCCAATTCCCATTCCAAAAGTAATTAGGATTTTGGGTATTAAAAGATATTTTTTGCTAGTAAGTATTCCAAAAAATACTACCAATTCTGCAACAAAACCGCTCATGCTCGGTAATGCAAGAGAGGCCATTGATAAGATACTGAAAGTCGTAAATATTTTTGGAATTGTGATAGCCATTCCACCCATTTGATCGAGATAAAGGAAACGTATTCGATCATAACTCGTTCCTGCCAAGAAAAAAAGGGCAGCGCCGATCAATCCATGAGAGATTATTTGTAAAATGGACCCGTTGATCCCGGTATCGCTTATAGAACCAAGTCCTATAATTATGAAACCCATATGTGATACGGAAGAATAAGCTATTCTTTTTTTTAAATTACGTTGATCGGGAGATGTTAAAGCTGCATAGATTATTTGAATTGTGCCAACTATCAGCAACCAAGGAGAAAATACAGAATGGGCACGAGGTAATAATTCCATATTTATCCGAACCAATCCATACGCTCCCATTTTTAATAAGATTCCAGCTAGAAGCATACAAGTACTGTAATGTGCCTCTCCATGAGTGTCTGGTAACCAAGTATGGAAAGGTATAATCGGCGATTTAACAGCAAAAGCAATAAAAAATCCAATATAGAAGAGAATTTCGAGTTCTACAGGATATGATTGATTCGCTGATGTTTCAAAATTTAATGTAGGTTCATTAGAACCAGCTAAACAAATACCTAGAATTGCCATTAATAAAAAGGCGGAACTTCCTGCAGTGTACAAAATAAATTTGGTCGCTGAATACAAACGTTTCTTTCCTCCCCACATAGATACAAGTAGATAAACCGGAATTAATTCTAATTCCCACATGATGAAAAAAAGTAAAATGTCTTGAGACGAGAATGGTCCTATTTGACCGCTATACATTGCTAACAGTAGAAAATGGAATAATCGGGACTCGCGAGTAACTGGCCAAGCCGCTAAAGTAGATAAAGTAGTGATAAACCCAGTCAGCAAAACAGGTCCTATAGAAATTCCATCTATTCCCAGTCTCCAGGAAAAATCGAAAAAATGGATCCATTTATAATCTTCTGTCAGTTGGATTAATGGCTCGTCCAATTGGAAATGATACCCGAATGCATAGGTTGTTAGAAGGAGTTCTATGATACATATACAAATAGTATACCACCTAATTACTTTATTTCCTTTATGAGGAAAAAAGAAAATTAATGAACCCGCAAAGATTGGCAAAGCTACAACTATCGTTAACCAAGGAAAAAAATTCGTAGTAAAAACAAGATACACTTGGACCAGAAAAGCGCGTACTCAAAAAAAAGATTTTTTTTGAGTACGCGCTTTTGTCGGTAAAGGTAAAAAAATAAAATGGAGTCGTATTCCAGTCGGGGTTTTTAGAACGTATCAATAAGCTAGACCCATACTTCTAGTTGTTTCATGCCACAAATAAACCCGAATACTCAAGAAATCTGTTGGACAGGCGGATTCACATCTTTTACAACCCACACAATCCTCTGTTCTTGGCGCAGAAGCTATTTGCTTAGCTTTACAACCGTCCCAAGTTATCATTTCTAATACATCTGTGGGGCAAGCTCGGACACATTGAGTGCACCCTATACAGGTATCATAAATCTTTACGGAATGTGACATCGGGTATATCTTGTTTAAAATAAAAAAGTTTCGATCTAGTAAACTTGTAGATCAATCAGATATTTAGATACCAGATGAATTAATGATTTAGGGTTAGCAGAATTAAATTAATTAATCTACTTACAGATTGATTCATGGGATAGAACCAAGATACTTTGATTTCTTATATTTTCGCAAATCTGATCATACATTCTGTATAATACACACTGAATCGAATTTATGAATATTAGAATTTCTATGCTTAAGACTACTTAATAATTCATACTACTTATTTAACAAATTCGATTGATTGATACGAGTTGATTTTTTGTTACGATAAATTGACGAAACAATAGCTGGTCCAATAGCTGCTTCAGCGGCTGCAATGGCCATAACAAAAATGGAGAAAATATTTCCTTTTAATTGTCGACTGTCAAAAAAATCCGAAAATGTTACTAAATTTATATTAACCGCATTCAGTATAAGTTCAAGACACATAAGAGTTCTAACCATATTTCGGCTGGTAATCAATCCATAGATACCAATAGAAAATAAATAGGCACTCAAAACAAGTAAATGTTCGAGCATCATTGACTAACTCCTTATAAATTTCGATTTATTTCACTATAACATGAATAACAAGGCAAGGCTCGTTCAATTGACGATAATCTAAAAACAAAGTATGGAACAAATAACTATATTGTAAATAAGTCGAATAAAAAAGTTTCTATTTTAGGCATAATACAACCCATTTCAAATTCTGGAACAAAAAAGTTATAACACAGAGTAAAGTTTGATTTGGATTGCTATTGATAAGTTGCTAAATTTGTTATTATTGTCGCGCCACGGAAATTGCACCTATCAAACCGACTAAAAGAATTAGCGAGATAAATTCAAAGGGAAGAAAAAACTCTGTTGATAAATGAATTCCAATCTGTTGACTATTACTTATCAAATCTTGTTCTATAATCTGGTTTGATCTTGTAGTCCAAATAATCCCGTACCATGACGTATCTCTAATAGTCGTGTTTAGTAAAGCAAACATGCTTGTACAAACCAACAAAGTAACCCCATTCCCGACAGTCCAAAGATTAAAATCGTTGTAATAGCCTGAACCATTCATAAACATTACAGCAAATAGTATTAAAATATTTATAGCTCCCACATAAATAAGTAGTTGGGCAGCAGCTACAAAAAAAGAATTTGATAGAATATAGAATAGGGATATAGAAACAAGAACTAATCCCAACGAAAAGGCAGAATAAATTGGGTTTGTAAATAATACTACGCCTATACCTCCTAAGATAAGACCTAATCCCAGAAAGACGAAAATAAAACTATGTATGGGTCCATGCAAGTCCATTATATGCAGGCTAATAGAGAAATAAATCAAAAACATTTTCATGACCTTATTGAAACCAGACTAGAAAAAAAATGGTTGATTTGATGATTCAAAAACAAATTTACTTGGATTAAATGCTTGGGGGTGTGAATGAATGTGGGTACATTTATTGGACAAATTTTTTTAATGAAGTATTTACTGATTTTTTAGTTGAGTCGAATTCAAAATGGTTCGAATTGTATAATCATCAATTACTACCATAGGTAACCGACTCAGGGCTATTTGATTATAATTCAATTCGTGACGATCATAAGTAGAAAGTTCATATTCTTCAGTCATTGCTAAACAGTTTGTTGGACAATACTCAACACAGTTACCACAAAATATACATACTCCGAAATCAATACTGTAATTAAATAATCGTTTCTTGCGAATATTGGTTTCCAATTTCCAATCAACGATAGGTAGATCTATAGGACATACACGAACACATACTTCACAAGCAATACATTTATCAAATTCAAAATGGATTCGTCCGCGGAAACGCTCCGCGTTGATTACTTTTTCATAAGGATACTGAATAGTTATGGGGAAACGATTTATGTGGGATAAGGTAATCATGATACTTTGACCAATGTACCTTGCAGCTCGTACTGTTTGTTGACTATAATTCCTGAACCCAGTTACCATAGGGAACATATCATGAATATATATAAAGAATTTTTTTGTTTATTTCTCTTGTTTACTAAAAGGTGAGAATTAAAGGATATGATATTATTTTAGAGTGAAAATAGTTCAGAAGAAGTTGTTAATAATAGATTACCAAGAGAAATAGGTAAAAGAAATTTCCATCCAAGACTCAATAGTTGATCCATTCGTATTCTAGGTAAAGTCCATCTTATTGTGATAGGAATGAACAAGAACAAATAAGTTTTAGCTAATGTAATAAAGATATCAATTGTCGATTCAAAAACACCGTATGATTTATTTATTTCAAAAAAATTAGAAACAAATATGTAGGGAATAGAGATATTCCAACCCCCTAAATAAAGAACAGTTACAAATAATGAAGAAACTAATAGGTTTAAATAGGAAGCAACGTAAAATAAACCAAATTTTATACCCGAATATTCGGTTTGATAACCAGCAACTAATTCTTCTTCTGCTTCGGGTAAATCAAAAGGTAATCTTTCACATTCTGCTAGGGAAGAAATTATAAAAATAAAAAATCCTATCGGTTGACGCCACAAATTCCATCCCCAAAAACCATATTTTGATTGTGCCTCAACTATATCAACAGTACTTGAACTATTAGATAATCATAGTCGATGACAGCATCACAGTTTCCATCGCTATTCCAGAACCGTACATGATATTTTCATTTCATACGGCTCCTTGAGTAGCCTTAAATAAATATAAGGATCTGATCCGTAGTATTTTATCTGAATATGTTTATAAGACGAATAGGGTAAAATTTTATTGTACGATCCCGAATTAGACCAATTTAATTCTGTTTGTTCTACTTTATCTGTTTGTTCTACTTTACTAGTTATATATATTATAATATTAATTTGAATTAATAGAAATTAAAGTACTTCTGAATTGATCTCATCCTTTGATTTAATTTAATGATTAAAAAAATCATTTGACGTTTTATTTGTTGAGTAATAACTGAATTATTCAATAGAATACCCATTCTAAAGATCTTCCTTTTTCCATACGAAAAGAATTCATAGCATAATGGATCAATTATGCTATGAATTATATATAGAAATAATAATATAGAAAGACTAAAATGAGCAAGAAAGAAAAGAGACTTTTTCTTTTTTTTTAGACTCTAATTGTCTTGATTTCTCGTTTTGGTGTCGTTTCTAGTCTTCTTTCTGGTTCTGCAAAAAATTGAGTTACAAAAAAAAAGGGTAAAGGATTATTTCGTTTCCAATAGTCATTTTTTTAATCGATGGATAGGAGCATACTCTGGATTGGAATTGTGGGGAGTACTGCCTGATCATTTCTACTAATTTAAAGCCCCAATTAATATTCTTTGTACATTAATGCAGAAATATTCTTTTACAGAATCTTTATTACAAATCTTTTGTGTATCTTAGTCTTTCTACTCATCCACTCATTTTTGTTCAAGCATCCATTCCATTAAAAGGTAGTATATATGATAATACATTCATACGGTAGTGAAAACTCAACTAGGGTCTGGTGTATCTTTTTAGCCCGTGTCAAGTCAGGATGACTCATTACCAAATCTTGGGGCAAAAGGTTTCGTTTGTATCTATTTATTTCCGTTTAACTCTCTAAGACTTAGACATAGAAAATGAGACTTAATTTTTTTACGACGTGTTTATAAATAAGCCGTTTTCTTTCACTCATATAACTCTCGGATTTAGTTCATCCAGCCAAATACTCAAAAAAAAGAAAGAGATTTACTCAACTCCGTTTTCCCATAAAGTACGAATAGGAGAACTTTTTATGTCTTAACGAAGCACACGTAGAGATATTGATAAGACACAGAAAGTTAATGGTATTTCATAACTAATCGATTGAGCAGCAGCTCGTAGACCACCTAAAAAAGAATATTTATTATTTGATCCGTATCCTGACATAAGAAGACCTATCGGAGCAATACTTGAAATGGCAATCCATAAAAAAACACCAATATTGAGATCCAATAAAACAAGACGAGAACCAAAAGGAACTACCAAATAGCTTACTAAAATTGATACGACCGCGATGGAAGGTCCGATACTGAATAAAAGAGTATCTCCTCTAGATGGAAAGAGGTTTTCTTTGAAAAATAATTTTGCCCCATCAGCTAAAGCTTGAAGAACTCCTAAAGGTCCAGCATATTCAGGTCCAATACGTTGTTGTATCCCTGCCGCTATTTCTCTTTCTAACCATACAATTACTAGTACACCTGTTGTGATTCCCAATACAGGAGTAAAAATAGGAATAAGTATCCATATAACTCCATAAGCCTCTTGTAAAAAAAACAATCTAGAAAAGGAATTTATATCTTGTACTTCTATTATATCACTTATCATTTTAACGATCAACTTCTCCCATAATGATATCTATGCTACCTAGTATTGTCATAATATCAGCCAATTTCATTCTTTTAACTAACTGAGGAAGAATTTGCAAATTGATAAAACCGGGCGGGCGAATTTTAAACCTCCAAGGAAACCCGCACTGATCCCCTATCAGAAAAATTCCCAATTCTCCTTTTGGGGCTTCAACTCTCGCATAGAGTTCTTGTTTCGGCAATTCAAATGTAGGAGAAGGTTTTTTGCTAATAAATCGATAGTCAAAGTCATTCCATTCTGGATTTTTTTCTCTATCAAAGTATCGGATTTCTAAATTTTCATATGGCCCCCCGGGAATTGCTTCTAGAACCTGTTGAATAATTTTTATAGATTCTGTCATTTCACCAATGCGAACTAGATACCGAGCTAATGAATCTCCTTCTTTTTGCCACTGTACGTCCCAATCAAATTCGTCGTAACGCTCATAATGATCAACTTTCCGTAGATCCCATTGTTTTCCAGAAGCTCGCAGCATTGGTCCTGATAAACCCCAATTTATTACTTCCTCTCTTGCAATAATGCCTATCCCCTCAACTCGTTCTAAAAAAATAGGATTTCGTGTAATAAGTTTTTGATATTCAGTAACTCTTGTTAAAAAATAATTGCAAAAATCTAAACATTTATCTATCCAGCCATAGGTTAAATCGGTCGCTACTCCTCCAATACGAAAAAAATTATGCATCATTCTCATACCAGTGGCAGCTTCAAATAGATCATAAACTAATTCTCTTTCTCTGAAAATATAGAAGAAAGGAGTCTGTGCCCCAATATCTGCCATAAAAGGTCCGAGCCATAAGAGATGCGAAGCTATACGACTCAACTCCAACATAATTATTCGGATATAGCTGGCTCTTTTAGGTACTTGAATATTTCCCAGCAACTCCGGCCCATTTACGGTTATAGCTTCTGTGAACATAGTGGCTAAATAATCCCACCGCGTTACATAGGGCAAATATTGTAGAATTGTTCGGTTTTCCGCAATTTTTTCCATTCCTCGGTGTAAATAGCCTAATATTGGTTCACAATCAATAACCTCTTCACCATCAAGAGTAACGATGAGTCGAAGAACGCCGTGCATTGATGGGTGGTGAGGTCCCATATTTACTATCATGAGGTCCTTTCTTGTAGCTGGTAGATTCATAGTTTTTTACTCGATTCATTTTTTGATGAATTACTGAAAGTAAAAAAAGTTCATTAAAATTCAAGATCTACTAAATCAAATAATTCAAAACGCCTCTTGACTTCAAACTTAAATTAACGCGTTTTTGATTTGCGAATATCTAATTGATTAATTAATTGTTTATAACGTATTCCATTTTTCTTTGACAAATAAGACAGCACCTTTTGGCGTTTTCCCAAAATTTTCCGGAGGCCTCTCTGAGATAAAAAATCTTTTCTGTGCAATTCCAAATGGGAAGAAAGTTTTCGGATCCTATCAGTGAATCTTCGTATTTGAAATTCAACAGACCCACTCTTTTCTTCATGCGCAATAACTGAGATAAATGAATTTTTTACCATAAAATGAAACCTCCCCTAGCTCGTGCTTTTCACTATATATATTATTTTATCAATAAAAAAAGTGCTCATCTTTTTTGTATTTGGTATACACACTACAATAATTTTAATTTTTTTTAATTATCAAATATACAAAATAGAGTATTAGTATACAAAACGGAGTACTTAAAATAAAGTCAATCCGTATTTACCCTTTTTTCAGTACACATTCAATTAATTTTTCAATTTTGGATACAGTCGATACAGTGGATACAGTGGATAACTATTCAACCGTAACATACTGAAGCAAATACTATTACTCGTATTAAACCAATAGCGATTCATAGAACCAAAAGCTTTGACTCGATAATAAGACCAAAGAAACAGTTTTAATTTATTTTTGTGATATCCTTTTATTTTATTCACAGATGAACTTTTTTTTTTGAAATTACATTTTTTCTGTGGAGTCATATGATCGTCATTCAGAGAATTTACAACTCTCAATATTGGACGATTTGTAGGATGCAAAATATATTCCGGAGACGGAATCGTCATAACGAAACTATAACGCTTTCTAACTGGCTTTGGTTCCATCTTTTGATGCTTTGGAATCAATTTATAATAATTTTTCTTCTCAACATGTCTTGTTATTTTGCACTTTTGGTTAAGTATGGAACGCTTATTCTGAACTAAGGAAATAGTTATCATTTCATACATAATAAATGCTACTCTTTTTTTTCTAGACAGACAAAAGGGTTCGACAACGAGTGATAACTTTTCAAGCAAAAAACTTTGAATTATATTCAAAGTATGACTGTCGAACAACCTCACTTTTTTAAGGTATATAATAAGGTCCCTGGTTTGCCTAGAATTAGAATCTATATCAATTTCCCTTGAGTTCCTCTTCCTCAGACGTTTAACCTGATGCCAATATTTTTTAATAATATTGCTCGTTTTTGAATTTTTTGAAAAACTCCATCTGAGTTGACTAAGCAAATCTCTGCTGCATACGAAATCGAATGGTGATAAAACTTGGTACCAGATCCGGCCCTTTGTGTTTGTGTATGTTTTTTTCTTTGAATTCCAAGAGTTTTGAAGAAACAACTCGATTTGTATGTTCGATGGTTTAATTTGAGACGAATTACAAAGTTTCAAAAAGTCTGGAAAAAACCAAAGTTCGAAATTAACTATAGGTAATTTGAGTATTTTTTCATAATTGAGTCTCATCCAATCAAATTGAGTTTTTTTTGGTAGGTGAATCTCTTTAATTTTATCAAACACGGTAAAATAATAAAAGAAAATGTTTAACTCCTCCCTTTTTTCATTAAGAAAATGAATTCGGTCACAAGTAGTGTGAATATAATTAAAGTCAATATAAGTTCGCCTAGGATATCTAGAATAATCGGGACGGGTTCCAAAATTTCTTTTTTTTCGACAAACAAAGTTTATAAGCATCCAATCAAAAAATTTTCTATTCAGATCTTTCTTTATATCGAAAATTTTCTCTTCTAATATATAATTATTGACTGCTATACCTAAGAGCATAGTAACAAATGAATCGTTCTTTTCGTCGGAATTAGAAAAAATATCTGGGTTATCCCATATTTCTAAAAAGAAGTTAGAACTCAGCGAATTCATAGTCTCTTCAGACTTAATAAAATTATATGCGAATCGATCGTATCTGTGTTGTTTTTTAACATTTTTTTGGTTTTCGAAGTTAGGGAATTGATCTTTTTCATATGAAAAAGATTTATTTAAATGTTTCTTTTGAACTAGAGGGTCGTGATTTCTTCTATTTCTACTCTCGGGTGTTACCAACTGAGATTGAAAACAAAACTTTAACCTATTTTTCCATTCATCAATTATTCCCAAATTCATGCGGTTCTTATGTCTTAATTTGGAATGGAATAGTTTCGTTATTTCAAAAAGAAAATTCTTTATTTCGTTTTTAAGAAAAAAAAATGTCTTTTGATTAGATTCAAAGATAGATTTTAATTTTAATTTATATAAATTAAAACCTTTTAAAAACCAAATTTGTGATAATATATAAAAGATATAGTCTTGTGACAAAAAAAATGTGTCACACAAAGTATTTAAGTGCTTATTACTAATATTCGAAAGTGATTCTTTTATTTTTATAAGGGAGATAAGCTTTTTGCCTTTTTTGTTTGTTTTATCCATTTTTTCTTTATTTGTTTTAATATTGAAAAAATAGTTATTAAATTTTTTTTTTGTTGCTTCAAAAAAAAAAAAAAAAAGCGGTCTTTTCTTTCTATAAAAATGACTCATATAGAAAAAGTTTTTTAGATGGACCTTTTCAATGAAAAGGTTTATAACAGATTTTGTTTTGCAAATTTCTTGAACATTTTTTTTTAATCGTTGGAAAATAGTTTTTAATGATTGCAATCTTTTAGTATAATAACTTATTTTGTTCGAAGTACTATTTATATGTCGATTTCCAAATTCTTTTTTTTTTTCTTTTGAAATTTTTTGTATTTCGTTTATGATTCTTTTTATTATATTAGTTAGCTGGTGTATTTTCTGTTTTTTCATTACAAAAGATATGTAATTTGGAGAGTGAATTTGAATATATGATTCATCCATTTTATTCTTTTTGAGTATTAAATCTTTTTCTTTTTTGTTTTCACTCAATTGATATTTTTTTTTCGATTCAAAGAATAGAGATTGCTTGCTTTTTGTTAATTTTTTTTTTTTTATAACTGGAAAATACTTATTTTCGAATTTCTTTTTCAATTTGATAATTTTTTTTTTAAGTCCTTTAAAAATAGGTTTAAAAAATGAAGGTTGTTTTCGTGTCGAACCAACCCGAAGTTCCGTTTTTATTCCATCGGGTCTTACAAACCAAAACTCGGTTTTTTTTTCTTTAGTGTTCACTGGATAGTTCGCTCTTTTTCGTAGTTTAGGTTTATGCCAAGGTTTCAGCTGAAAAGGAAATAGGATCCTTATATAAATATTTTCTAAATAAAAGTTCGAAAAAAAGGAAGAAAGGTCTTTAAGAAACTTTTTTTTGAAGTAAGGCCTTCCCCTTTTGAAATAAAAAAATCCATGTTTGAAAAAGGGAATCCCACTATAAGTACAAAGAACATGCGTTTCTTTCCACCAATCCCGGAAATCCGCGTACCATTCAGGACATTGAAATAAGACTATACGACCGATATTTTTAACTATTATCAATGATGGCAATATTATATATTTTCTCAGAATTGATTTAGTTACTACAAAAAAAACTCTTAGCTGTTGACCAGTTTCAAAATTCCAGCGTCTGCTTTGTAGGAGAAGTGCTTTTTCTATTATTTCATAATCTTCTAATTTGGATTTCGCTTTTGTGGCAGTTTCTTTTCTTTTCATTTTTAATAGCCAGGTTTTAAAATTTTTATAAAAAGAAGGAAATTTGGTTTTTTGGGCCAAAAAAGTGGGGGACTCTTCATTGTGAATGACTTTCGAAATAACTGTTTTACGCTTTTTATATACCCGTGCATTATTCATTTGTAAAAAAATCGCTTCGTATGAATAATGGCTATTCTCACTGTCACTCTTACTAGTAAAAAAATCTTTAAAGGTATAGTCGCTTTCACAATCAGTTGCTATGTATGACCGTCGAGGTACGTTTTTGCTTATTTGTTTTACCCGACCATTCAAGAAAAAACGCCTTTTTTTTTCTAATGATTTTTTATCAATTTGTTTGAAGTACTTTTTTTTTTGTTGAAATTTGAAGTGATTTAAAATAAAAAAAAGAAAATAACAATAAATCGTATTTTCATATTTATTTTCTCCAAATTCTATTTCTTTTGGAACCCAAGTATAGTTATTTATCAACCAACTATCCTCGATTGAAAGCAAGTTTGTTGTCCAAATAGGCAATAAACATTGTCCACGGGAAGCACCACTTAACAAAGTATCATAGGCATCAGGTAAGTACTTTTTTTTTCTATTATTATAACTACTAAATTTAAAGAATCTAGTTCTTTTTTCAATTCCAGCAATAGAATCCATACTAAAGGATTCACGGCTCAAACTTTTATCTAGAGCCTTAATTCTTTTTAGAAATATGTTATTTAGATTTTTTCTTCTTTCTTTGATATTAGAATTCCACTGATTATATAATTCATCATGGGAGGTTTTCTGCGGTGTAAAACAAGATATCCTTCTTTGTATTATTTTGAAAAATGTTGACAAACTAGGTGGGTGCGTAAAACAGATTCGTTCTTTTCCATCACTTTCACGTTTATCAAAAAAATATTGTGACATTTCTTTTGGTAAGTCTATAGGGAAGTCAAATATCTCGTTTTCTATAACCCGAAAGATTGTAGGTTTATAGGCGAAAAGATTAGTAACAAGAAGTTTTTCAAATTTTAATCGATGGTGGAAATCTTTTTTTTCTTTAAATATTTTTAACTGGGTGAATCCCTCTTGTTCCTGTTTAGTCCCCCTCGTTTCTGAAGTTGTTTCTATTTCTAGATCT